ATATTCAGGAGCTAAGACCATTCCAATGCTCCCTTTCGCCATGCATAAACTGAACCAACAATTGGGATAAGCACGAAAATGAAAGCTTCTATAAATACGGATACACCCAACACATCGAAACTCATCGCCCATGGATAAAGAAAAACCGTTTCAACATCAAAAACAACAAAAACTAGAGCAAACATATAGTAACGGATTCGGAATTGTAACCAAGCATCGCCCATGGGTTCTATACCCGATTCATAGCTAGAAAGCTTCTCCGTCCCTTCACGAGTTGGGGCCAAACCCCCAGAAATTCGAAATGCCAAAACAGGAATACCACTTGATATTATTAAAAATGCCCAAAAAATATCATATTCGTGAAGCAGAAACATAGATGCACTCCTCGGCAGGTAGAAAATATACCGGATTAGTCAATTCGAATTAGAATTGTGAATTTATCCGTAACGGCTTCCTCGAAATACCTCTGAATTTAGGTCGAACCACCTAGTTTTTTGCTATTAGGTCATGTCTTGCTTCACGATTCATTAATTGAGTGGAATCCTATTTACACTTACTTCAATTCTATCTCGATATAGTATAGACATCTCATGTTCTTTCGTTTTTTATAGAAAGAAAAAGACTTTTCCGGGTTCACCTCGCCTCAGATTCTTTCTAACCTAAAGAAAACGAATTCAAATCAAAGAATATTCCTTTAATGAAAGCAAATGATATTGGGATATTCTTGTCATTCATCTTGAATAAGAGGATTCTTGCTTCTATTCATTTTAGATATGGAAATAGAATGCATTAATTAAAAATTCAATTAATTCGATTCGCTCTCCTTGTCCTCGACTTAATGGATGTGATTCAATGCATTGAACGAACCCTTCCTTACAGATAACAAAACAACTCATAAGTTCCTCTCAAAAAATGACAGACTTTGGGCCTGTACTACCTCACCTGTACCTCCCCCCAAAAATAAAAATAAAATGAGAGCCAAAAGTCTTGAATAAAAATTATTCCAAATCCCCTCCTGATTTTTAGTACTGAAAATTAGTCCGAAATGACTGGAAATCCTTGAGTAAAGAAAAACCACCTATTAACACTGGAAATACACGGCAAAAGCAGGGGGGGTCGATTTAGCACCGGGCCAGTCTAGGTCAAGTTTCAATAGACGAGAGTCAGTTAGAATGATAGGTAATTGGGTATTGACCGATCAGGTATTTTTTTGATTTGAGCATTTTTTCATTCTTATTCTCCCTTTTCTTAGCTTTCTAATTGAGCTCGATGGAATGAGCTCATCGTTTTGATTTGATTCCTTGATTTCCAATTTTCTATTGAGAGTTTTGACCTTGGCGAATTGACACGAAGCCTTTTTTTTAATACTATATTAAGTAAGAGTAACACATGAGCCGCACCTAATCAATCAGCTCAAGTCCCATCCAACAAATCCCCAATGGATTTCAATTCTACGCGTAATTGGCGGTCCGAATGAGGGGCAATGCCATAACTCTCTACTAGAAACATTGTTCGATTGAAGATCCGGAATTCGAACGATCGAGTAATTACGTAATAAAGTCCTGAATAGTTGCAACTTCCCTCTGGCGCGATTTTCTGTTGCCATTAAGAGATATTGATAGAGTAGAAATATCATATAAATATGATTTAGTTCAGTCTGAATTTAGGTTTCTTCTTTCATACTAGAAGAATAAATATACATTCATAACCAATAGAATAAATAGAATAGGAGAATTCACATGCAATTCTCAACCTTACTCAAGTTAGTTGTTCTGGGTGTGGCTCTGCCCCTATGTTCGTGGAAAGGAGGAGCTCGTCTTTGGAGGAGTTTCTCTTCCCAAAAAGCAAGCCACAGCACCACTTCGACCATGCCTTCTTTGTTTGCGGAGAAAAGAGCAGGAACTCAAGACTCTGAGAAAAAAGCCCTCCTTGAGGGCGTAGAATCTCAGGACCAATCAGGGATTGCCGAAGAGGACCAAACAGGGGATAATGATACTGGGGCGGAATATCGGGACTGCAACAGGTCTCAATGTTTGATTGATGAACTTAACGATCTCATTCAGGGCAGCGAGAAGATAAGTAGAATTATTGAGTCGAGAGTGGATACCATGCGCCGTTTGGGAATCGGAGAAGCTCACCTGGAGAGCGATTATAATGCGCTCGAAAGAGAACGAGATTTCCGTGAAACCACAATGGCGGAGATTGATCGGGTACTACTCGATATTGTAACGAAATATCCAGAGATAGAAATGACACATAGAGAATCATCTATGGATATGGAAAACCGAGGATCGTCCTCCAGGGAATCGGTTTCCCTCTTGTGCTCGGACGAACTATTATACTTGCAACGCAAACACGCCCGCGCAATCAAAAAAGCACGGGCTGAAAGTGCGAAGCGTGCGCTCCATGAGCGGCGTATTCTGAAGCGGTTCCTGGCAAGCTCCTCAAGAGTTCCGAGGATTCCGGAAAGTAGTACGAATACTCCGGACAGTGCTTCGAATTCCGGAAATCTGCGGATTTCATCTGGAACGGAAGACTCCGACTCCGGCCCGGACTAAAATTTGGATGGACTATAAATTGCTCCACTTTTTCTGGCACTCTATTATCTACTTATACTAGATAATAGATATACTTCTCATAAGAGATCTTTCTAACAGGTAAAAATGGAAACTCGAGGTATTCCTTCTATGACAACTTTCAACTTACCCTCTCTTTTTGTACCTTTAGTGGGCCTAGTAGTTCCGGCAATTGCAATGGCGTCTTTATCTCTTCATCTTCAAAAGAACAAGATTCTCTAGATCCGATAGAAGCAAATCCCATCCAGGTCTTTCAAGACCTTCACTTGATCATAATATAGATTCTTGAAATTGGGTACAAGACACGGCTTCCTCCGAACACATACATAAGATCTCTGTCTTATGTATGTGGAACCGTCATCCTGTGGATAAAGGTATTCATTTCATTTTCAGTAGAGCGAGTTTTCATTTCAAATTGATCCGCAGATGTATGAAACCGAAACAGAAGCTACCTATATGTATGTAGATATACATAGTGAGATCCGATAAAGCGGATGCTTTTTTCGATCTTATCTAATCAATTGGATGAATGACTGCTAAAGGTTCACATAATAATCGTGCTAGTTGATGAGAGTTACTTTTGGAACAAAAAAAGGAAAGTAAAAATTCATTTGGGTTATTCTCTCAATTCCAATAAAAAGAAACTGGATCTAGTATGAACTGGCGATCAGAACGTATATGGATAAAACTTATAGCGGGGTCTCGAAAAACCAGTAATTTCTGCTGGGCCTGTATCCTTCTTTTAGGGGCATTAGGATTCTTATTGGTTGGAACTTCTAGTTATCTTGGTCGGAATCTGATATCCTTATTTCCATCTCAGCAAATTTTTTTTTTTCCACAAGGGCTCGTGATGTCTTTCTATGGGATCGCAGGTCTTTTCATTAGCACCTATTTGTGGTGCACCATTTCGTGGAATGTAGGTAGTGGTTATGATCGATTCGATAGAAAAGAAGGAATAGTGTCTATTTTTCGTTGGGGATTTCCTGGAAAAAATCGTCGTATCCTCCTTCGATTCCTTATGAGAGATGTCCAGTCGATTAGAATCGAGGTGAAAGAAGGTCTTTTTCCTCGTTGTGTCCTTTATATGGAAATTCGAGGACAGGGCGCCGTTCCTTTGACTCAGAGTGAGGAGAATTTGACTCCAAGAGAAATGGAACAAAAAGCTGCAGAATTGGCCTATTTCTTGCGTGTACCGATTGAAGTATTGTGAAATGAACTCCACATTGGAAAAGGCACTCAGAAATCCTCTTTGTTTCGATTTTTTTTTTATTTATTGTCACTGAAGCTTGTTCAGAACGCTCATTCGAGCAAAAGGAAATGTATGTATATTCTAGGGAACAACCAGAAAACAAAGTAGTTTTTGTCCACCAAAACAAAACGATTTTCTATCTGTATGGAAACGCAATTCTTTCGTACTAATTATTAACAAGCAAGCAACAAATCGAATCTACCACTAATAAGTCTAGATTCATCAAATGTATCAGAACATTGCAGAATCCATAATTCATCTTTTTGGTTCCGATATTTGGGATTGATAGATTCCATACTGAACTGATGACTTATATTCAATGACCTCTCTTTTCTTTTGTCACTTGGTGTTTCTTTTCCCTTCTTTTGTTTTGCTCCCGGATTCTCAAATGAGTGGATCGTTTATAACTAGCATTTTTCTCTGGTTTTTCCACTCGTTTTTGATTTCATCATCACATCCATATTTTTTATAAATTTCCCTCAACTATTCCAGGCTAAGCATAGCCAGCGAAACTTTTCGAAATAATGGATCTAAGCTAAGGGTTTTCTTTTGTCTCGAAGTCCGAATAGTATAGTATTCATGACTTGAGGTGGTTCTTTCGGGAATTCATCGAAAGGATGCAATTGCTTCAAATTTGACCAATTGAAATACCCGGAAACAATCTTTTTTTATTTCTTCATTCCACTTCGACGCGGAACCTCATCCTATTTCTAGATTCAAGGACAAACATAAAAAAAGGGGGGGCAAACTCCTAAGTTAGGTATAGGTTTGATACCTTGTTATAGAACCGATATTTCATAGAAATAGCAAATTGGATAGATTCGACGAATGGGGTGGTTTCATTAGCAATTCCCAGATTTAAAAGAAAATGCCACAAAAAAAAGCATTCACTAACCTCCCATATCTTGCATCTATAGTTTTTTTGCCCTGGTGGATCGATCTCTTAGTCCAAAAAAGTCTGGAATCTTGGGTTACAAATTGGTGGAATACGAAACAATCCGAAACTTTCTTGAATAATATTCAAGAAAAGAATGTTCTAGAAAAATTCATAGAATTAGAGGAACTATTCCTTTTGGACGAAATGATAAAGGAGTACCCGGAGACACATGTAGAAAATCTTCGTATAGGAATCCACAAAGAAATGATACAATTGGTCAAAATGGATAATGAGAATCATATCCATAGCATATTACACTTCGCAACAAATATAATATGTTTCGCTATTCTAAGCGGCTATTCGATTCTGGGTAATGAAGAACTTGTCATTCTAAATTTTTGGGTTCAGGAATTCCTCTATAACTTAAGCGACACAATCAAAGCCTTTTCTATTATTTTATTAACTGATTTATGTATCGGATTCCACTCGCCCCATGGATGGGAACTCATGATTGGCTCTGTCTCCAAAGATTTTGGATTTGATCATAACGATCAAATTCTAGCGATTCTTGTTTCCACTTTCCCAGTCATTCTAGATACAATTTTGAAATATTGGATCTTCCATTATTTAAATAGCGTATCTCCGTCACTTGTAGTGATTTATCATTCAATGAATGACTAAGGAACGATACACGGATATTAACTCAATTAGAATGTTTGTTACTTCTTCCAGAAACAAACCATTCAAAATCTTACTAACTTTTTTCTATTTCTACCCACCTAGGGAAATCCTCCTGTATTACAGTCAAATGATTCCAGTACAATAACAATAACAGAATCAGAGATAGGGAACTATACTAGCAACCTACCTAATCTATTGTAGAAATTTTCGTGCTCAATGATTGGACCATGCAAAATAGAAATACCTTTTCTTGGATAAAGGAACAGATGACTCGATCGATTTCTCTATCTATCATGATATATGTAATAACTCAGACATCTACTTCATATGCATATCCCATTTTTGCGCAGCAGGGCTATGAAAATCCACGAGAAGCTACTGGGCGTATTGTATGTGCCAATTGCCATTTAGCTAATAAGCCCGTAGATGTTGAGGTTCCACAAGCGGTCCTTCCCGATACTGTATTTGAGGCAGTTGTTAGAATACCTTATGATATGCAACTGAAACAAGTTCTTGCTAATGGGAAAAAGGGGTCTTTGAATGTGGGAGCTGTTCTTATTCTACCTGAGGGATTCGAATTAGCTCCCCTCGATCGTATTTCTCCCGAGATGAAAGAAAAGATGGGCAATCTGTCTTTTCAGAGTTATCGCCCCACTAAAAAAAATATTCTTGTGATAGGTCCTGTTCCTGGTCAAAAATATAGTGAAATCACCTTTCCTATCCTTTCCCCCAACCCCACGACTAAAAAAGATGTTCACTTCTTAAAATATCCTATATATGTAGGCGGGAACAGGGGAAGAGGTCAGATTTATCCCGATGGGAGCAAGAGTAACAATACAGTCTATAATGCTACAGCTGGAGGTATACTAAGCAAAATCATACGTAAAGAAAAGGGAGGATATGAAATAACCATAGTGGATGCATCGGATGGACACCAAGAGGTTGATATTATACCTCCAGGACTAGAACTTCTTGTTTCTGAAGCTGAATCCGTCAAGCTTGATCAACCATTAACAAGTAATCCGAATGTAGGTGGGTTTGGTCAGGGAGACGCAGAAATAGTACTGCAAGACTCATCCCGTGTCCAAGGCCTTTTGTTCTTCTTGGCATCCGTTATTCTGGCACAAATCTTTTTGGTTCTTAAAAAGAAACAGTTTGAGAAGGTTCAATTGTCCCAAATGAATTTTTAGAGTCACAATATAAAGTTCGTAAATAGAGCCAAATTCTTGTTGATCGATGCAATTCGTGTATGGTAAAAAAGAAAAAAGAGAAGCCTTTTTCTTTTTTTTACTATTTTTCTTAGAGATGCCGGGCAGTACTTGTATTCCCCTGCTAGACATAAATAAGAAATGAATATGTATATTGTGAATAAGACTATTTTCCTTCAACCTGACGCCCCCTTTTCAATCCAAATGGGGGGTGTTACTATCTCACTATTGTAAAATTCTAAATCCCATTAAATACCTCAAAGGTTTTCTCGTCTACTAAAAAAAGAAATAATAGACAGAAGTAAGAGTGAATCTAAAACAAAGGAGAAATAACGGGAACAATTGATTCTAGGAGGGATTACTTGTCTTTCTAAGCTTCGCCACAAGAAAAGGGAAAAGGAATTTGCAACCTTTTTGACTAAGGATTCTTGATCCCCTTCGTCAAAGAGTGATATTTTTCGCTTTTTTCTAGGTTTATTGGAACCACTTTGGTTCGATGTATAAAAAGTAGTGGGCAAGCAAAATCAAAAGGGGGTGAAGTAACTCCGTTAGTAAATAGAACTTCTTACAGTTACCGGAACTTCTCAAAGAGTCAAAAAGGGAAACTTTGATGAGATAATAAACGAAATAGAAATAGAGTAAGATTCTATTAGTATAGAATAGTATAGAAACGATTTGCATGATTTCTCATCTCTAGGAGTTTAGATTCGGTTATCTAGAAAAGAACATCGACGGACTTCTTCTTTCTTCTAACTTCGGAAGAATTGAAAGTATGGAGGAAGAGATATTCGCAATCAATGGGGTTAATTCAAAATCATCATAAAAAAAAATGGAATGGAGTAGTTTGAAACAGCGGATCAAAAGGCCCATTTTTCTTTTATACAAATCAAATATCACATGCTATGCTGA